AACAACTTTTTTTAACCTAACCCCCCTATTGAGTGTACCCCCCCTTTCCCCCCCAGGGGGGGTATACTATGTATAATCGTGCATACATTTATATACCACATATATTATGGTACCGGTACTATATACTATATACGTACTAAACCCATTATATGTAAACGGACATAACACCATAGCCCCATTTATCCCAATGTACTACTACTGTAATGCTCTAGCACATGAAACTCTACACTTCCCCACACGATGGACCCAGAACCCGCAGGCCACCATGACATGAATGGTTACAGGACATACTACTAAATATCATGTTCTATCCACATTTGGTTATGCTCGACGTACCAGATGGATTTATTGATCGTACACCTCACGAGAGATCAGCAACCCCTGCCTGTAATGTACTCCATGACTAGCTTCAGGCCCATTCTTTCCCCCTACACCCCTCGCCCCTCTTGCTCTTTTGCGCCTCTGGTTCCTCGGTCAGGAACATCCCATGATTAACTCCTGAACTTTCTCACTTTTCACGAAGTCATCTGTGCGTTATTCTCCCCTCTTCAGTCCGTGATCGCGGCATCTCATCTCTTCATTGCTGTTGGTTCCTCTTTTTTCTGGGGCTTCTTCACAGGTTGCCCTTCACAGTGCGGGTGCGGAGTGCTATTCAAGTGAAGCCTGGACTACTCCTGCGTTGCGTCCTATCCTAGTCTTCTCGTGTCCTCAATGAGACGGTTTGCGTGAATTTGGTATCACTTTGACACTGATGCACTTTGGATCGCATTTGGTTATGGCTCTTCCACCCCCCCGGTAAATGGGGCTATTTAGTGAATGCTTGTCGGACATATTTTTACGAATTTTCACTTCCTCTATTTTTTTCACAAAACTAGGAAATTTACCACAATTTTTTATTCGTTTTTTTTATTATTTTTTTTTATTTTTTTAAATTATTTTTTAAAAAACAAAATTACATTAAAATTACCGCATAAAAACCCTCAAGTCATAAAAACGTTTTGTATCGTATATATATATATTGTTATTTGCATCACTTTTATTAGAGAAACTCCACTACCAAAACCATTCTTTTTTAAAAACAAAAATTACCACGGCACAAAACCCCCACAAAACGAACATTATTTATATTGATAATTAACAAATAGCTTAATTCTCCTACTCCTAACAGCCCCCATAGCTTACCCAAAAGCATGGCACTGAAGATGCCAAGACGGTACCTATAATACCTGCGGGCAAAAGACTTAGTCCTAACCTTACTATTGGTTTTTGCTAGACATATACATGCAAGTATCCGCATTCCAGTGAAAATGCCCTAACATCTTTAACAAGCAAAAGGAGCAGGTATCAGGCACACTAGATGTAGCCCAAGACACCTTGCCTACGCCACACCCCCACGGGTATTCAGCAGTAATTAACCTTAAGCAATAAGTGTAAACTTGACTTAGCCATAGCAATCTTTAGGGTTGGTAAATCTTGTGCCAGCCACCGCGGTCATACAAGAAACCCAAATCAATAGTCACCCGGCGTAAAGAGTGGCCATATGTTATCTTCACCAACTAAGATCGAAGTGTAACTAAGCTGTCATAAGCCCAAGACCCACTTAAGCCCAACCTAAAACCATCTTAGCCTCATGACTAATTTAAACCCACGAAAGCCAGGACACAAACTGGGATTAGATACCCCACTATGCCTGGCCCTAAATCTAGATACTCACACACCCATGTATCCGCCTGAGAACTACGAGCACAAACGCTTAAAACTCTAAGGACTTGGCGGTGCCCCAAACCCACCTAGAGGAGCCTGTTCTATAATCGATAATCCACGATCTACCTAACCACCCCTTGCCAATATCAGCCTACATACCGCCGTCGCCAGCCCACCTAAAATGAAAGATTAACAGTGGGCTCAATAGCCCCCGCTAATAAGACAGGTCAAGGTATAGCCTATGAGGTGGAAGAAATGGGCTACATTTTCTAACAATAGAACAAACGAAAAAGGATGTGAAACCCACCCTTGGAAGGAGGATTTAGCAGTAAAGCAGGACCATACCTTCTTAAGCCTACTTTAAGATGGCCCTGGGGCACGTACATACCGCCCGTCACCCTCTTCACAAGCAACCAGTATCAATAAATAATACCCCACCCCAAGCTAAAGACGAGGTAAGTCGTAACAAGGTAAGCGTACCGGAAGGTGCGCTTAGACCACCAAGACGTAGCTATAAACTCTAAAGCATTCAGCTTACACCTGAAAGATACCTCCACAAATGAGGTCGCCTTGACTTGCCCTCCCTCTAGCCCAACCACTCACAACCCCGTATCATCAAAAATCCATTATTCTACCAAATCAAAACATTCTAACCATCTCCTAGTATAGGCGATAGAAAAGACTTCTGGCGCAATAGAGACCAATCGTACCGTAAGGGAAAGATGAAATAACAGTGAAAACTACAAGCAAAAAACAGTAAAGACTAACCCTTGTACCTCTTGCATCATGATTTAGCAAGAATAACCAAGCAAAGTGAACTAAAGTTTGCCCTCCCGAAACCCAAGCGAGCTACCTGTGAGCAGCTAAAACTGAGCGAACCCATCTCTGTCGCAAAAGAGTGGGACGACTCACTGGTAGGGGTGAAAAGCCAACCGAGCTGGGTGATAGCTGGTTACCTGCCAAATGAATTTAAGTTCTCCCTTAACTTACCCCTAAGGACACCCACCCAACCCCATACACGTTAGAGTTAAGAGCAATTCGAAGGGGGTACAGCTCCTTCGAAAAAGAATACAACCTCCCCTAGCGGATAATTTTTTTCTCTCCCTATTGTGGGCCTTAAAGCAGCCATCAACAAAAGAGTGCGTCAAAGCTCCCCCATTAAAAATTTTCAAACCCATTTGACTCCCTCACCCTAAGCAGGTCAACCTATGAAAATAGAAGAATTAATGCTAAAATGAGTAACTCGGAAACTTCCTCTGTGTAGCGTAAACTTACATTAACACATTATTAACAGAACTCAACTTATATCTCCACTCCAACAAGAATTCATATTCAATTCAATCTGTTAAACCAACTCAGGAACGCCCATAATAGACGATTAAAACCCACAAAAGGAACTCGGCAAATCAAAGACCCGACTGTTTACCAAAAACATAGCCTTCAGCAGACAACAAGTATTGAAGGTGACGCCTGCCCAGTGACCCTCAAAGTTCAACGGCCGCGGTATCCTAACCGTGCGAAGGTAGCGCAATCAATTGTCCCATAAATTGAGACTTGTATGAATGGCTAAACGAGGTCTTAACTGTCTCCTGTGGGTAATCAGTGAAATTAGTATTCCCGTGCAAAAACGAGAATGTGATCATAAGACGAGAAGACCCTGTGGAACTTAAAAATAACGACCACCCTCCCACTCACCCTATCCACTGGACCCACACCCATAAACACCTGGTCGACATTTTTTGGTTGGGGCGACCTTGGAGAAAAACAAACCCTCCAAATCCACAGACCATAGCTCTTCACTAAGACCAACACATCAAAGTGCTAATAGCAACCTTGACCCAATATAATTGACCAATGAACCAAGCTACCCCAGGGATAACAGCGCAATCTCCTCCAAGAGCCCATATCGACAAGGAGGTTTACGACCTCGATGTTGGATCAGGACAACCTAATGGTGCAGCCGCTATTAAGGGTTCGTTTGTTCAACGATTAACAGTCCTACGTGATCTGAGTTCAGACCGGAGCAATCCAGGTCGGTTTCTATCTATGAACTAGACTCCTCCTAGTACGAAAGGACCGGAGAAGTGGGGTCAATACCACAAAGCACACCCCAGCCTTATAAGCAATGAACACAACTCAATTGCCAAAAGCCCACCATACACACCAATCTCCTAGAAAAGGAGCAGCTAGCGTGGCAGAGCTCGGTAAATGCAAAAGGCTTAAGCCCTTTACCCAGAGGTTCAAATCCTCTCCCTAGCTCTCTACCCTAACATGACCCCATCCACTTTAATAAACCACTTAACCATAACCTTATCCTACGTACTACCAATCCTTATTGCCGTGGCCTTCTTAACACTTGTAGAACGAAAAATCCTCAGCTACATACAGGCCCGAAAGGGCCCAAACATTGTGGGCCCTTTTGGTCTACTCCAACCTGTCGCAGACGGAGTAAAATTGTTTATTAAAGAGCCTATCCGCCCATCCACTTCCTCCCCCTTCCTTTTCATCATAACACCTGTCCTAGCTCTACTTCTAGCCCTTACCATTTGAACTCCCCTCCCACTTCCTTTCCCCCTTGCAGACTTAAACCTAGGCCTACTATTCCTCCTAGCCATATCAAGCCTAACTGTCTACTCCCTACTCTGATCCGGATGAGCCTCAAATTCCAAATACGCCCTAATCGGAGCCCTCCGGGCTGTTGCCCAAACAATCTCTTATGAAGTCACCCTAGCCATCATCTTACTGACCACAATCATGCTAAGTGGCAATTACACCCTAAGCACTCTAGCTACAACTCAAGAACCCATCTACCTTATCTTTTCCTCATGGCCACTAGCAATAATGTGATTTATCTCCACTCTCGCTGAAACTAATCGCGCCCCATTCGACCTGACAGAAGGAGAATCTGAACTTGTCTCAGGATTCAACGTGGAATATGCTGCAGGACCATTTGCCCTATTTTTCCTAGCCGAGTATGCCAACATTATACTAATAAACACACTAACAACCATTTTATTCCTTAACCCAAGCTTCCTAAACCTCCCATCAGAGCTATTCCCCATTGCACTGGCTACAAAAGTCCTCCTCCTCTCATCCACCTTCCTATGAATCCGAGCCTCATACCCACGATTTCGCTATGACCAACTAATGCACCTCCTATGAAAAAACTTTCTACCCCTAACCCTGGCCCTATGCCTATGACATACCAGCATATCAATCAGCTATGCCGGCTTACCCCCAACCTAAGGCAGCGTGCCTGAACCAAAAGGATCACTATGATAAAGTGAACATAGAGGTATAACAACCCTCTCGCTTCCTCCGAACTTAGAAAAGTAGGAATCGAACCTACACAGAAGAGATCAAAACTCTTCATACTTCCTTTATATTATTTTCTAGTAGGGTCAGCTAACTAAGCTATCGGGCCCATACCCCGAAAACGATGGTCCAACCCCTTCCCCTGCTAATGAACCCCCATGCAAAACTAATCTTCACCATAAGCCTAATAATGGGAACCAGCATTACTATCTCCAGCAACCACTGAGTTATAGCCTGAACAGGCTTAGAAATCAACACCCTAGCCATTATTCCCCTCATTTCCAAATCCCACCACCCCCGATCAATTGAAGCTAGCATTAAATATTTTCTCACCCAATCAACCGCATCTGCTTTAATCCTCTTCTCAAGTTTAATCAACGCCTGATCCACCGGCCAATGGGACATCACACAATTAAATCACCCCACATCATGCATAGTAATAACAATAGCAATTGCAATAAAACTAGGACTTGTGCCATTTCACTTTTGATTCCCAGAAGTACTTCAAGGCTCCTCAATGATCACTGCCCTGCTACTCTCAACTCTCATAAAACTTCCCCCAATCTCCCTCCTACTCATAACATCACAATCCCTCAACCCCACCCTACTCACCCTTCTAGCAATCCTCTCTGCTCTAGTCGGAGGCTGAATAGGCTTAAATCAAACCCAAACACGAAAAATCTTAGCCTTCTCATCTATCTCTCACCTAGGTTGAATAACTGTAATCACCACCTATAACCCCCATCTCACCACCCTCACCTTTGCCCTCTACACATTAATAACAACAACCATCTTCCTGTCATTAACCCAAATCAAAGTCCTAAAACTATCAACAATACTCATCTCCTGAACAAAAACCCCCATACTAAATGCAATCATCATGCTAACGCTTTTGTCCTTAGCAGGCCTTCCACCATTAACAGGCTTCATACCAAAATGACTTATCATTCAAGAACTTACTAAACAAGAAATACCCCCAACAGCCACAATCATTGCCATATTATCACTCCTAAGCTTATTTTTTTACCTCCGCCTCGCATACCACTCAACAATTACACTCCCCCCCAACTCATCCAATCACATAAAACTCTGACGCACCAACAAAACACTAAACACCCCTACAGCCATCCTATCTGCCCTATCAACTTCCCTACTACCATTATCCCCTTTAATCATCACCATATTCTAGAAACTTAGGATTAAACCGCCGCCCAAACCAAAGGCCTTCAAAGCCTTAAATAAGAGTTAAACTCTCTTAGTTTCTGCCTAACTAAGACCAACAGGGCATTAACCTGTATCTCCTGAATGCAAACCAGACGCTTTAATTAAGCTAAGGCCTTCGCCTAGGCAGATGGGCTTCGATCCCATAAAATTCTAGTTAACAGCTAAATGCCACAACCTATTGGCTTCTGCCTACAAGACCCAGGCACACTTTAATGCGCATCAATGAGTTTGCAACTCACTATGAACTTCACTACAGGGTCGATAAGAAGAGGAATTGAACCTCTGTAAAAAGGACTACAGCCTAACGCTTCAACATTCAGCCATCTTACCTGTGACCTTCATCAACCGATGATTATTCTCAACCAATCATAAAGACATTGGCACTCTTTACCTAATTTTTGGCACATGAGCAGGCATAGCTGGCACCGCACTTAGCCTACTAATCCGCGCAGAACTGGGACAACCAGGAACACTCTTTGGAGACGACCAAATCTATAATGTAATCGTCACAGCCCATGCCTTTATTATAATCTTCTTTATAGTTATACCTATCATAATCGGAGGTTTTGGAAACTGACTAGTTCCACTCATAATCGGCGCCCCAGACATGGCATTTCCACGCATAAACAACATAAGCTTCTGACTTCTCCCCCCCTCCTTCCTCCTCTTACTGGCATCCTCCACTGTAGAAGCCGGAGCTGGTACCGGATGAACTGTTTACCCACCCCTAGCCGGTAACCTTGCCCACGCTGGTGCATCAGTAGACCTGGCCATTTTTTCCCTTCACCTAGCAGGTGTATCTTCTATCCTAGGAGCCATCAATTTCATCACTACTATCATCAACATAAAACCCCCCGCACTAACACAATACCAAACACCCCTATTTGTGTGATCCGTCCTCATCACTGCCATCCTATTACTACTCTCCTTGCCAGTTCTAGCCGCTGGAATCACAATACTTTTAACTGACCGTAATCTCAACACTACATTCTTTGACCCCGCAGGGGGAGGAGACCCAATCCTATACCAACACCTATTCTGATTCTTCGGCCACCCCGAAGTTTACATTCTCATCCTCCCAGGCTTCGGAATAATCTCCCACGTAGTAGCATACTATGCAGGGAAAAAAGAACCATTCGGGTACATAGGAATAGTATGAGCAATACTATCAATCGGATTCTTAGGTTTCATCGTATGGGCTCACCACATATTTACTGTTGGAATAGACGTAGATACTCGAGCCTATTTCACATCAGCCACAATAATCATTGCTATCCCAACCGGCATTAAAGTCTTCAGCTGATTAGCCACCTTACATGGAGGAACAATCAAATGAGACCCCCCTATACTATGAGCTCTAGGATTTATCTTCTTATTCACTATCGGAGGCCTAACAGGAATCGTCCTTGCTAACTCATCACTAGACATTGCCCTCCACGACACCTACTACGTAGTTGCTCACTTCCACTATGTCCTCTCAATAGGAGCAGTTTTTGCTATCCTAGCAGGATTCACCCACTGATTCCCCCTCTTCACAGGTTTTACCCTTCACCCCTCATGAACCAAAGCACACTTCGGAGTAATATTTACAGGAGTCAACCTAACCTTCTTCCCGCAACACTTCCTAGGCCTAGCTGGTATGCCACGACGATACTCAGACTACCCAGATGCCTACACACTATGAAACACATTATCCTCAATCGGCTCATTAATCTCAATAACAGCCGTAATCATGCTCATATTTATCGTCTGAGAGGCCTTCTCAGCAAAACGAAAAGTACTCCAACCTGAACTAACTTCTACCAACATTGAATGAATTCACGGTTGTCCACCACCATATCACACCTTCGAAGAACCAGCCTTTGTCCAAGTACAAGAAAGGAAGGAATTGAACCCTCACATGCTGGTTTCAAGCCAACCGCATCAAACCATTTAATGCTTCTTTCTTATGAGATGTTAGTAAACCAATTACACAGCCTTGTCAAGACTAAGTCACAGGTGCAAACCCTGTACATCTCACATGGCAAACCACTCACAACTTGGATTTCAAGATGCCTCATCCCCTATCATAGAAGAACTCGTTGAATTCCACGACCACGCCCTAATAGTAGCACTGGCAATTTGCAGCCTAGTACTCTACCTCCTCACCCTTATACTAATAGAAAAACTATCATCAAATACCGTAGACGCCCAAGAAGTCGAATTAATTTGAACCATCCTACCTGCTATTGTCCTAGTCCTACTCGCCCTCCCCTCCCTACAAATCCTTTACATAATAGACGAAATTGACGAGCCTGACCTCACCCTAAAAGCTATCGGCCACCAGTGATACTGAACCTACGAATACACAGACTTTAAAGACCTTTCATTCGACTCCTACATAACCCCAACAACAGACCTCCCCCGGGGCCACTTCCGCCTACTAGAAGTCGACCATCGCATTGTAGTTCCCATAGAATCTCCCATTCGAATAATCATCACCGCTGACGATGTACTCCACTCATGGGCTGTTCCCACCCTTGGAGTAAAAACAGACGCAATCCCAGGACGATTAAACCAAACCTCTTTCATCACTACTCGACCAGGAGTGTTCTACGGGCAATGCTCAGAAATCTGCGGAGCCAACCACAGTTACATACCCATTGTAGTAGAATCTACCCCTCTCAAATACTTTGAAGCCTGATCCTCTCTCCTATCATCTTAAACATTAAGAAGCTATGAACCAGCACTAGCCTTTTAAGCTAGAGAAAGAGGAAGTTCCCCTCCTTAATGACATGCCCCAGCTAAATCCTAACCCATGATTTACCATTATAATCCTAACCTGATTCACCTTCTCACTTCTCATTCAACCCAAACTACTTTCATTTATCCCCACAAATAACCCTATAAACAAAGCTGCAACAACAAAACCTACCCCATGAACCTGACCATGAACATAAGCTTCTTCGACCAATTCTCAAGCCCCTACCTCCTAGGAATCCCACTAATCCTTCCATCCCTCCTCCTCCCAGCTCTCCTACTCCCATCACCAGGCCGTCGATGGGTCAATAACCGCCTCTCCACAATCCAACTCTGATCTATTCACCTAATTACAAAGCAACTAATAAACCCCCTAAACAAAGCAGGCCATAAATGAGCCCTCCTACTAACTTCCCTCATCCTGCTACTCCTTTCCATTAACCTACTAGGCCTTCTCCCATACACCTTCACCCCTACTACTCAGTTGTCAATGAACATAGCCTTAGCCTTCCCATTATGACTTGCCACCCTACTAACCGGCCTACGAAACCAGCCCTCTATCTCCCTAGGCCACCTTCTCCCAAAAGGAACACCCACACCACTAATCCCAGCCCTAATCATAATCGAAACAACTAGCCTCCTTATTCGACCATTACCCCTGGGAGTACGCCTAACAGGAAACCTCACAGCCGGCCACTTACTTATTCAACTCATCTCTACAGCTACAATCACCTTACTCCCAATAATACCATCAATCTCTGCCCTGACAGCACTCATCCTATTTCTTCTTACCATTTTAGAAGTAGCAGTAGCCATAATCCAAGCCTACGTATTTGTCCTCCTACTGAGCCTATACTTACAAGAAAATATCTAATGGCACACCAAGCACACTCCTATCATATAGTTGACCCAAGCCCATGACCAATTTTCGGCGCAGCCGCAGCATTATTAACTACATCCGGCCTAATCATGTGATTCCACTATAACTCATCAACCCTGATAACAATAGGCCTCCTCTCCATACTTCTAGTTATGCTACAATGATGACGAGACATTGTCCGAGAAAGCACCTTCCAAGGCCACCACACCCCAACAGTCCAAAAAGGCCTACGATATGGAATAATCCTCTTCATCACATCAGAAGCTTTCTTCTTCTTAGGGTTCTTCTGAGCCTTCTTCCACTCAAGCCTAGCCCCTACCCCAGAGCTTGGAGGACAATGACCCCCTACAGGAATCAAACCCCTAAACCCCCTTGAAGTCCCACTTCTAAATACAGCAATCCTCCTAGCCTCTGGCGTCACCGTAACATGAGCCCACCACAGCATTACAGAAGGAAACCGCAAACAAGCCATCCACGCACTAACCCTTACCATCATTTTAGGGTTCTATTTTACCGCCTTACAAGCAATAGAATACCATGAAGCCTCATTTTCAATTGCTGACAGCGTCTACGGCTCTACCTTCTTTGTCGCCACAGGATTCCACGGACTACACGTGATCATCGGGTCATCTTTCCTAACAGTCTGCCTCCTACGACTAATCAAATTCCACTTCACATCAAATCACCACTTCGGATTCGAAGCAGCAGCCTGATACTGACACTTCGTAGACATCATCTGACTCTTCTTATATATATCAATATACTGATGAGGATCCTGCTCTTCTAGTATACTAATTACAACTGACTTCCAATCTTTAAAATCTGGTATAAACCCAGAGAAGAGCAATGAACACACTCACATTCATATTATCCTTATCCTTTATACTAAGCACTGCACTAACAACCCTAAATTTTTGACTTGCACAAATAACCCCAGACACAGAAAAACTATCACCATACGAATGCGGATTTGACCCTCTAGGATCAGCTCGACTCCCATTCTCAATCCGATTTTTCCTAGTAGCCATCCTATTCCTCCTATTCGACCTAGAAATTGCCCTGCTCCTTCCCCTCCCATGAGCCATTCAACTACAATCACCCATCACAACCCTTACCTGAACTGTTACTATCATCACCCTTCTCACATTAGGTCTCATCTATGAATGAACACAAGGGGGCCTAGAATGGGCAGAGTAACAGAAAGTTAGTCTAACCAAGACAGCTGGTTTCGGCCCAGCAAATTATAGATAACACCTATAACTTTCTCATGTCTCCCCTACACTTTAGCTTCTATTCTGCATTTATATTCAGCAGCCTAGGACTTGCATTTCACCGAACCCATCTCATTTCCGCCCTGCTATGCTTAGAAAGTATAATACTATCCTTATTCATTCCTCTCTCAATCTGATCAGTCGAAAATCAAACTCCATCATTCACTCTGGTACCTATCCTAATACTAGCCTTCTCAGCATGCGAAGCTAGCACTGGCCTAGCCATACTAGTAGCCTCAACCCGAACACATGGCTCCGACCACTTACATAACCTAAACCTCCTACAATGTTAAAAATCATCCTACCAACGACTATACTCCTTCCAATAACCCTCCTATCCCCAGCAAAATTCATATGAACTAACACCACAACTCATAGCCTCCTAATTGCCTTAATCAGCCTACACTGACTAACCCCCTCATACTACCCCCTAAAACACTTAACTTCCTGAACAGCTACCGACCAAATCTCAACCCCACTACTAATCCTCTCCTGCTGATTCCTCCCCCTTATAATCATAGCCAGCCAAGGCCACATACAACACGAACCCCATGAACGAAAACAAATATTTATCTCAACCCTTATTATCATCCAACCATTCATCATCCTAGCATTCTCAGCAACAGAACTTATATTATTTTACATCTCATTCGAAGCAACCTTAATCCCAACCCTTATCTTAATCACACGTTGAGGAAACCAACCTGAACGACTCAGTGCAGGCATTTACCTCCTATTCTACACCCTAATTAGCTCACTACCCTTACTAATCTCTATTCTCTACCTCCACTCAAAAACAGGGACACTTCATCTCCCAATTCTCAAACTAACTCACCCAAACCCATCAACCTCATGAACAGGCCTGCTATTTAGTCTAGCCCTCCTAATAGCATTCATAGTCAAAGCCCCCCTATACGGCCTGCATTTATGATTACCAAAAGCCCATGTAGAAGCACCAATTGCAGGCTCTATGTTACTCGCCGCCCTACTGCTTAAACTAGGAGGATATGGCATTATACGAACAACCCTCCTAATAGAACCTCTATCCAACCACCTACATTACCCATTTCTTACTCTAGCCCTATGAGGCGCTCTAATAACTAGCTCCATCTGCTTACGCCAAACAGACCTAAAATCCCTCATCGCCTACTCATCAGTAAGTCACATAGGTCTAGTAATCGCCGCAAGCATAATCCAAACCCAGTGATCATTCTCAGGGGCAATAATCCTTATAATCTCCCATGGACTCACTTCATCCCTCCTATTCTGCTTAGCAAATACAAACTACGAACGAACACACAGCCGTATCCTCATACTCACACGAGGCTTACAACCCCTCCTACCACTAATGTCCTTATGATGACTCCTAGCTAACCTAACTAACATAGCCTTACCTCCAACAACCAACCTAATAGCCGAACTAACAATTATAATCACCCTCTTCAACTGATCTTCCCCTACAATCATCCTAACTGGACTCGCAACGCTTATAACCGCTTCCTACACCCTATATATACTATTATCCACCCAACGAGGAATCCTACCCACCCATATTACCTCAACCCCAAACTCGAACACACGAGAACACCTCCTCATAACCCTCCACATTATCCCCATACTAACCCTCATCCTCAAACCAGAACTAATCTCAGGAACCCCTCTATGCAAACATAGTTTAAACCAAACATTAGATTGTGATTCTAAAAATAGGAGTTTAACCCTCCTTGTTCGCCGAGGGGTGGCCTAAGCCAGCAAGAACTGCTAATTCCTGCATCCGAGCTTTAAACCTCGGCCCCCTTAACTTTTAAAGGATAAGAGTAATCCGTTGGTCTTAGGAACCACCCATCTTGGTGCAACTCCAAGTAAAAGTAATGGAAACAGTACTACTCCTAAACACCCTTACATTACTAACTCTACTCATTCTCCTCACCCCAATCATTCTTCAACTCCTACTAGATCATAAAAACTCCCCCCAATTAATCTCCAAAACCACTAAAATCGCTTTCCTAACCAGCCTCCTCCCAACAACCATTTTCATTCACTCAGGAGTAGAATATATTACCACCTACTGAGAATGACATTTCATCCAAAACTTCAAAATCCCAATCACCCTAAAAATAGACCTTTACTCCATAACATTCTTCCCCATCGCACTATTTGTAACATGATCAATCCTAGAATTTGCAACATGATACATGGCCTCCGAACCACTCATCACAAAATTCTTCACCTTCCTCCTCATCTTCCTCATCGCCATATTAACACTTACCATTGCAAACAATATATTTCTCTTGTTCATTGGATGAGAAGGAGTAGGAATCATATCATTCCTCCTTATTGGCTGATGACAAGGGCGAGCCGAAGCTAACACAGCTGCTCTACAAGCCATAATCTATAATCGAATCGGAGATATTGGCCTGATCCTAAGCATAGCATGACTAGCATCAACTCTAAACACCTGAGAAATCCATCAAACCATCCAATCAAATCAAACACCCACTCTCCCTCTCCTCGGCCTAATCCTAGCCGCTACAGGAAAATCAGCCCAATTTGGCCTCCACCCATGACTTCCAGCAGCTATAGAAGGCCCAACCCCAGTCTCCGCTCTACTTCACTCTAGCACTATAGTAGTAGCCGGAATTTTCCTACTCATTCGAACACACCCAATCCTAACCTCAAACAAAATAGCCCTAAACACATGCCTATGTCTAGGCGCCTTATCCACACTATTTGCTGCTATCTGTGCCCTCACTCAAAACGATATTAAAAAAATCATTGCCTTCTCCACCTCAAGCCAATTAGGCCTCATGATAGTCACCATTGGGCTAGATCTTCCTCAACTAGCCTTCCTCCACATCTCCACCCATGCATTCTTCAAAGCCATACTATTCTTATGCTCAGGCCTAATCATCCACAGCTTAAATGGAGAACAAGACATTCGCAAAATAGGATGCCTACAAAAAACCCTTCCAATAACTACCTCCTGCCTAACCATCGGCAACCTCGCCCTAATAGGCACCCCATTCTTAGCGGGCTTTTACTCAAAAGACCTAATCATTGAAAACCTAAACACCTCATACATCAACACCTGGGCCCTCCTTCTCACACTTCTCGCTACATCCTTCACCGCAACCTACAGCCTCCGCATAACCCTATTAGTTCAAACAGGGTATAATCGAACCCCAACAATTACACCAATCAACGAAAACACACCCTCAGCTATCCTTCCAATTGTTCGATTAGCTTTCGGCAGCATTATAGCAGGCCTACTAATCTCATCCCTCATCCTCCCCATCAAAACACCCCCCATAACCATGCCCACTATTACAAAAACCGCCGCCATCATCGTCACAACCCTTGGAATTATCCTAGCCCTAGAACTATCCAACGTAACACATATCCTCACCCACCCAAAACAAAACTCTCTCATAAACTTCTCCTCCTCACTAGGCTACTTCAACCCCCTAATACATCGAACAAACCCAACAATCCTCCTGCACACCGGACAAAAAATTGCTTCACACCTAATTGATATAGCATGATATAAAAAAATAGGCCCCGAAGGCCTTGCCAACCTTCACCTCACTATAAGCAAAATCTCAACTACACTTCATTCAGGCCTAATTAAATCCTACCTAGGATCCTTCGCCCTCACAATCCTCACAACAATCCTACTCACCCAAAAATAAACCAATGGCACCCAACATCCGAAAATCACACCCCCTGCTAAAAATAATTAATAACTCCCTAATTGACCTCCCTGCCCCATCCAACATCTCAGCCTGATGAAATTTCGGCTCCCTCCTAGCAATATGCCTCATCACCCAAATCCTCACCGGCCTCCTACTAGCTATACACTACACCGCAGACACCTCCCTCGCTTTCTCCTCTGTAGCCCACACATGCCGGAATGTTCAATACGGCTGACTCATCCGAAATCTTCATGCAAACGGCGCCTCATTCTTCTTCATCTGCATCTTCCTTCACATCGGACGCGGTCTCTACTACGGCTCCTACCTATATAAGGAGACCTGAAACACAGGAGTAATCCTCCTCCTTACACTCATAGCAACTGCTTTCGTAGGGTACGTTCTCCCATGGGGACAAATATCATTCTGAGGAGCCACCGTCATCACAAACTTATTCTCAGCAATCCCCTACATCGGCCAAACCCTAGTAGAATGAGCCTGAGGGGGCTTTTCAGTCGACAACCCAACCCTTACCCGATTCTTCGCCCTACACTTCCTCCTCCCCTTCCTAATTGCAGGAATCACCATCATCCACCTCGTATTCTTACATGAATCAGGCTCAAACAACCCACTAGGCATCTCATCTAACTCGGACAAAATCCCATTTCACCCATACTACTCCCTCAAAGACATCCTTGGCCTAACACTCATGCTCATCCCCTTCCTTACACTAGCCCTATTCTCACCCAACCTTCTAGGTGACCCAGAAAACTTTACCCCAGCAAACCCCCTAGTAACCCCTCCCCATATCAAACCAGAATGATATTTCCTATTCGCCTACGCCATCCTACGCTCAATTCCAAACAAACTCGGAGGTGTACTAGCCCTAGCAGCTTCAGTATTAATCCTCCTCCTTATTCCCTTCCTCCACAAATCTAAACAACGAACCATAACATTCCGTCCACTCTCCCAAACCCTATTCTGACTCCTAGTAGCTAACCTTCTTATCCTAACCTGAGTAGGAAGCCAACCAGTAGAACACCCATTCATCACTATTGGCCAAATAGCATCCTTTTCTTATTTCACCATCCTATTAATCCTTTTCCCCATGATCGGAACCCTAGAAAACAAAATACTAAACCTCTAAATACTCTAATAGTTTATGAAAAACATTGGTCTTGTAACCAAAAAACTGAAGACTACGCCCTTCTTAGAGTAATTCAGAAAAAAAGGACTTAAACCTTCTTCTCCAGCTCCCAAAGCTGATGTTTTCAAGTAAACTATTTTCTGAAACCCCTAAACTGCCCGAATTGCTCCCCGAGACAATCCACGTACAAGCTCCAACACAACAAACAGCACCAACAACAAACCTCACCCCGCCACCAAAAACAACCCAACCCCACACGAATAGAACACCGCCACTCCACTAAAGTCCAACCGAACAAAAGACACCCCTCCACTATCAACTGTAACCACCCCAACCTTTCAAAAATCAACAACCTCCCCCAAAACTACCCCCACACAGACCACTAAAACAAACCCCAATCCATACCCCACTACCCGCCAATCCCCCCAAGCCTCAGGATAAGGGTCCGCCGCCAAAGACACAGAATAAACAAAGACTACCAACATACCTCCCAAATAAATTATAAACAACACTAAAGAAATAAAAGAGACGCCTAAGCTCACCAACCATCCACACCCAACCACGGACGCTAATACCAACCCCACTACTCCATAATACGGAGAGGGGTTAGATGCTACAGCTAAAACCCCTAACATAAAACAAAACCCAAGAAAAATCATGTAATAAGTCATATATTCCCGCTTGGATAAGCCCCAAGGACTACGGCTTGAAAAGCCATTGTTGTTCTCAACTACGGGAAC